ATCTTGGATCCAGACCCTTTTGTGAATGAGAAAGATAAAGACGATAAAGACCAATGAAATCGCGTTTTCAGATTGTAAATGGTAAAGTTTGATTACCATTAACCTCCAGAATAGTTAACGAGTTTTTCGGTTTGATTCATCTCCTAAAGGCGGCTCTCGCCCTGAGTTATTTTAAGTTAAGAAGTTAAGGCGGCCTTAGGCATTAATTACCTATGGTATTCTTCTTATTACCTATTGTATTTCTAGTGCTTTTTTATTAGAGGTGGCCGGGACCTATTATTTCGAGTTTCTTTTTGAATCAAGGTGGCCATAGGCCCCTATGGTCCAGCGGTTACGACCTCTCTTTTTCACGGAGAAAACGAGGGTTCAAGTCCCTCTGGGGGTATACTAAGACTCAAGACGATAGGAGTGGGATTTTCTATCAAGTGATCTATATTTGTCAAGTCCTTCTAATAGTCTACCTAATAGTCTACTCAGTGGGACTTTGTATTTTAGATCAAGTGATATGTATTTATCAAATCTGCCTGGGGACAATATTGTGGAACGTCTAAAATAAATTAGGCGTTGGGTCGATGCCCGAGTGGTTAATGGGGACGGACTGTAAATTCGTTGACAATATGTCTACGCTGGTTCAAATCCAGCTCGGCCCAACAATTTGTCAATCTACTATCAGATGGTAGAACACTCTTGTTCTTAATAAATACCTGATACGAGAGAATAAAAAGGAATCCAAAATTTCTGCTAGATCTCTTCTTATTTCCCTGGGATTGTAGTTCAATAGGCAAGAGCACCGCCCTGTCAAGGCGGACGTTGCGGGTTCGAGCCCCGTCAGTCCCGACGGATCCAATAAGTACATCAATTCGCCTCTCCATTTTCTGTGAAATCTGTGAAAGAAGGGACAGAGAGCATAATTGAATTCCGAAGGGGTTTCCCTTCTTTTTTTCAGGATTCTGTCGAAGAAAGAACAAACCCTAAACTAAAATGAAAATAACTAAAATAGTGAAGTTGATAGAATATTCCATCTTTTCTCCTGCGACTCATCTTTCTCATACTTCCTTGTCTTCCAAAGAAATTTAGATAATTAAAATTTAGAACCTAATTCCTCTCTTTTTCCACTTCGTTTGTATTGTTTGTTGGGGTTTTGTAGTTCGGACGGGCGGTTAGATTTCGTTTCGTTTGATGGTTCTATAAGGAAGACCTAAGGTAGGTTATAGAAAAGAAAGAACAGAAAAGAAGGATACAGAAAGTAAAGCAACTTTTGGTTGGTCCGGGAATCCAAGATTGGATTTGGTATGGATAAAAGATGTTCGTATGTTATACTATTCAATTCTCGACGACGAATTAATTTAATAGCTCAGATATTGTTATTCATGATATTGATCCGATTCAAGATCATCGATAGGTAATGCATTCATTGAATTGACAGGTGAAAGATTTATCATCTCTATGGGATTAAATCCCGAGTTATTGTGAAATAAAAAAACGATGAGATTATGGAAGTAAATATTCTTGCATTTATTGCTACTGCACTGTTCATTTTAGTTCCTACTGCTTTTCTACTTATAATTTACGTAAAAACAGTCAGTCAAAATGATTAATTACTTTAAATGAAACTTGACTTCTGAATTCTTATCAATAGTTGAAGAAATCAAATGAAAAGTATTCTATTTTTACGTCTTAAATGAAATCAACGGGCTATCATCGGCGGTCTTCTATGAGATCCGAGAGTATGGTAAGTAAGAAATTTATTTCTTACTTACCATACTCTCTATTAGTGTTATAATAGTGTATAAAATTGTTTCTAATAAAGTTGGTATACTATATTAGCTTCTATCTTCAATATTAGCTTCTATCTTCAATAGATGTAATTATTAATCCATATATGTAATTGACGTAGGACCCAATTCTAGTTCGTTTGATACATCTATTTATTCCGATGAATCTGAAATAATTGTTTTACTGTTATAGAATATATTTCTCCACTAGAATCCAATGGAATTTGAAAATGAAGATATTTTGATTTGAATTGAAATAATTTTCAAATCAAAAATGCGTTGCAGAACGATCTATAAAACAATTGATACCGTTTCATTCCTCAACTAAATTAGGAGTGCTTCTAAAGTCCACTTCTTCCCCATACTACGAGTGAAAGGGAAAATGTAAAGACTACCATTAAAGCAGCCCAAGCGAGACTTACTATATCCATGTGAATTATGTCCCTTATCTCTATGATAGAATTATTCCATTATTGCTCACTAATAATAGTAGAATTAATGGTCCAGAGTCAAAAAGGGATTCTGGCCGAACACTATTGATGAACCAATCAAATAAATCCATTTCAAAAATTCCTATATTATTTCTAATCGGGAAAGACTAAACACAAGTAAAATAAAAAATAACATTACAAAGGAATGTTACTAATGGAACATCTAGTAATAAAATAAATAAGAGGGTCCATTCATTTTTTATTGCCCTTCAAAGTAAAAATAGATCAATTGCTATCTATTACAAAATTTTCCTATTTGATCTAATACGTACCCTTTCCCGATTGTCTCTCTGAAGGAGTTGAGAGATAGTATATTATACTTTTGACGAGGGGTTAAAATTTTTTTTTCACTTTTTATTTTCTATAAAAAAGGAAATTATCCATCTCAATCTAATAGTGATTGAATGCCTAAACACTCAGAGATTCTCGCGAGTCTATATATGTAGATTATAGTATAGAAAGAACTTCCCCCAACCAGTAGTTAAATTATCTACCGGCTATCCAAACCCAATCAGTAGACATTACATTAGTAGTAGAAAGGAATCGGGAAGTCTTGCTTCGACCATGACAATCTTTCTTTTCATTTTCGATTCAAAAATTGATTTACAAAATATCCAGAACGGATGTTTAGAATCAATCAAGTATTAATAGTCCCCTTATTCTGTTCTGCTGGATAAAATTTGGTTGAGTTATATCAGCAGAACAGAATAAGAGATTTCGATTCGTTTGTTGATGAGGCGGCACCCGGATTTGAACTGGGGAAAAAGGATTTGCAGTCCCCCGCCTTACCACTCGGCCATGCCGCCAAAACGATACACAATAGGATCAAAATTTCCCTTTTTGGGTTGTATTACTAAATTTTAGTTTTTGTACTTGCATCCTGTTTTTAATCCTTTTTTTAATTTAGAAAAATTAGAAAAGAAACCATTTTTCCCCTTTTGATTGTCTTTGATCTACCCCTTCGATTGATTATATAGTATCTCAAAACACACAATGCCAAAAAGCTTCCCCTCACTTTTATATTGAAAAAGAAAATGTATATTTTCACTCAAAAAAACCAAAATTGATGACAAATGGGAACCATTAACTATTCGTTGACTGAGAATTCGTGAATGATTATTGGATTTGAATCTAAAATTTGGTTTGCCTAATGACATAAGAAAATACAAATTGATACATACTTAATTGATTCTTTTGAATCAAAAATCCTTCTCAATTTCCATTATAACAAAAATGATAAGTATATGTAAACCCCAGAACGGAAATTGTTACAAAGATACAAAATTGGCTATTTAGAGTATGTTGCCTATAAATAAAAAAGAAAGGGAATTTTTTGGAACAAAAAAAGGCCCGGCTGGGTATTGACCGGGCCAGGCCAAAAGGGCGCTTCGAACAAAATAAAAGCAAGAAGGTCTTCTTTATTTCTTTTTCTATTTGGATCTTTCGAGCATCTAAATGGAATTGCTAATTCTATAATAACGATAAAGAATGTGAAAGAAATACTTTCTTTAATCCTTATTTGATGTGTAATGTAACATAGTAATTATCTTTTTCAATTGGGAGAGATGGCTGAGTGGACGAAAGCGGCGGATTGCTAATCCGTTGTACGAGTTATTCGTACCGAGGGTTCGAATCCCTCTCTTTCCGTTTCCGTTGATGACTTTCTATTTTTTTCTTTCAAATTTAGCAAATCCCTGTTTATTTTTTTCCTAGTGAAATGTGTGGAATAGCTAAAATAAAATATTAAGAAAATTGTAAAATTAAGCAACAAAAACGAAATTTTTATTTTATTCTTCACGTCCAGGATTACGTCCTGGATCATTGGATAGGAATCCAAAGATGAAGAGAGAAACAAAGAATATTACTACTGTGTAAACGAAAAGTTTGAGAGTAAGCATTACACAACCTCCAAGATCATTTTTTGAAAAAAAAACGAGAAAAGAAAAGATAATAGATCCTCCTTTTTTATATCACATATCCTATTTTGACACCAAGAAATGAATTATAGAAATAGAAAAGAATGTTCAGAAATTCAAATGAAGTTGAAATTTTTAATAAGAGTCTTTGATTACCACAAATCACTTTCATACCGACAATTAGATATTGTAAGCGACCCTAAGCTAATAAGGTATTTCGCCGAAAAAAGGAGAAAAAGGATTAAAATCGGGAAATGGGGCGAGCCGGATTTTTTGCGGCTATCCGAAATTTCAATGTTTGAATTGAAGGTTCATACTGTCAGACTTATTTGATCTTCTCGATTGTTATCATTTTTATCAAAAAAAATGAATTTTCTAGGATACTATTAAAGATCTTATCGAAAACTTACAGCAGCTTGCCAAACAAAGGCTAAAAGAAAAAAGAACAGGGGTATGACTGGCATAACATCTACGATTGGATTCAAAAAAGCATAGGCTTCGGGCAATTTGGCGAAGAAAAGACTACTCGGATAAAGGGCAGAATTAAGACAGATCAAACTAAAGATATTAAGCATAACAGACATTTTTTTTCGTCGAGATAATTGCATTTTGATTGAGTTATTGATATAAGGAAAAATGAAGAAAGTAAGGTAGACAAAAAAATCCTTCTTTTTCCACTCAATCAAAAATCCTCCAATTCTCAAAGGAGAATAGAAAAAATCATACTTTCATACAATATCTTAATTGAATTATATATAATGATCAATAAATTCAGTTGAATTCTAGATATACACATGTCAAAATTCTAGCAACGAATCTATAATCAATTCTATAAAGGAGAAAGATTTTCTATAGATAGTTGGACTGGAATTGACGAACACTTAATACCAATATTATTCTTTATTAGTATTAGTGTCCAATAAAAATAGAAATGGGGCGTAGCCAAGCGGTAAGGCAACGGGTTTTGGTCCCGCTATTCGGAGGTTCGAATCCTTCCGTCCCAGAGCATATCCCTTGTATCCGAATACTTCTTTTTTGTTCAACAAGGTTCTGTTTCAAGGTCTAATATTGGATAGAATATGATTCCTCTTTCTTTTTTGATTTTGAATGATTCTTTTCGAAATCATATCTTAATGAATGATTCTTTTCGAAATCATATCTTAATTTTTTACAAACTGAACTAAATCGAGTTCAAATTACATGCAAAAGGAACTAAACCCTTTTATGATCCAGATAAAGATAAGATGGGGCATAGATCTGTAGAAGGATTACTTAACCTCAGGTTAAACAAAATATGAATATGAAAATACATATAAAAGAGGAAGTGCTTAGCTTATAGGTATGTATTGTTATCCTATTTCAGTGACAAAAAGTCTTTCCATTTTTGTGAAAAAGAATTTGCATTCCTAAAAGATTAAAATTGAAATATTTAACAATGATATTTCTTTTTATTGTTCGATCTATTTAGATTATTTGCTTTACATCATTGACAATTCCATTCGAAAAGAAACAGAAAATTATCTTTTTTATGATAACCAAATGGAGTCTTTACTGTAAAACATGACTCAAATTCAAGTATAAAGATTTGTAATGATTCTTTATGGATTGAATCTTTGGGAAGTTTTGGGAAGTTGGAACGGGTCAGTCTATCTTATTGAGTCACTTGAAGAGGCAGAGTCAAATAGAATTTATTTATTCGTGTGATTTCTGTTAGTTATTTTATTTCTATATTTAGATTTCTGGATATTTCTGTTAGACATTTTTTTGAGATAGAGATTTATAGAAAAAGTTCCATTCATACAAAAAAACGGGGTCTTGCTAATATTTATTCAGAAAAATTTTTTTGATCTTTATTATCTATTTTATTATCTATGTAGATAAGAAAAAATAGAAATGACTGTGTCTCTGTACCGACTGAACCAATGACTATTCATGATTCCACAATTGAATCAATTCCATACTGGTTCCAAATTAGAGGAATGTTATGGTAAAACTTCGTTTAAAACGATGTGGTAGAAAGCAACGTGCGACTTGAAGGACACGATCCGGTGTGGATTCTTATTCTTACATCCACCATTTTATATAGGAATGAAGGTGCTCTTGGCTCGACGTCGTTTTTCTATTCTACTAGAATCCTTCTTTTTTTGATTGGGTTTTAATGTAAATATGTAAATAGTTCGTGATGGAGCTCGAGTAGAAAGTATTGATGAATTTCTCAGGGGCAACGATCTAGGGTTAATGCCAATCAATAAATTGGAACAACTTCGTAAGTATATCTTCGATATAGAAATAGAAAGGATCCGATTCGAGCAAATTTTTCAATTCAAAAAAATTTGTTGGAACGGCTAAAACTTTTTCGATCCACAGTGTATCGCGCACGAATCAACCATCGGTATGATTCTTTGATAGAAAGAAATCACAAAAGGGGTATGTTGCTACCATTTTGAAAGGATTAAGAAGCACCGAAGTAATGTCTAAACCCAATGATTTAAAACCAAGATAAAGGATCCCAGAACAAGGAAACACCACTTCAATTGTCTCACGGATCCAAATAAAGAATCCAAATATATTTGAAATGAGACGAAAAAAAGGGGGGGGTTAAAGACCACTCAAAAAAAGAAAAATCTTAATTTCTTTAAGATATTTGAGAATTTTTGAACTTGAGTTATGAGTACAAATGATTTTTTTCAGGAAGGAAGCTAAATAAAAATGACTATGAGTTAAATTATAGACTAATTTATTTTACGGATTCCTTTCCTATCCTATTTATTCTAATTTTTGTCTATGGATAAAATTAGAATCGTTTTTTATCGAGCCGTACGAGGAGAAAACTTCTTATACGGTTCTAGGGGGGGGTTCTTTTTTATCTACATCTATCCCGATGAGCCGTCTATCGAATCGTTGCAATTGATGTTCGATCTCGAAGAGAAGGAAGAGATCTTCGGAAAGTGGGTTTTTATGATCCTATCAAGAATCAAACTTATTTAAACGTTCCCGCGATTCTCTATTTCCTTGAAAAGGGCGCTCAGCCTACAGGAACTGTTCAGGATATTTTAAAAAAGGCAGAGGTTTTTAAGGAACTTGGCCCTAATCAAACGAAATTCAATTAAATTAAGGAAATAAAAACTAAGGATAGGATAGTGATTTCTATATCATTTTGGATATCTTTTCTATACTATGTTTTTTATTTCCTTCTTTTCTTGCTCTATTCGTATCTATTTATCATTGCTTTTATAGAATCTTTTTCTAACTTTGATGAATCCTTACAAAATAGAAAATGATGGCATTACCTGCAACCTGCAATCGGGTGGTTTTCATTCGAACTCGAATACCAAGTAAGAAAAAAGGAATCGAAGTTCTGTATTCGACTTACTTTAGTCGACTTATTCTATATGGATTCAATACACTATTGATTGCATAAATCCTTTTTCTACTTTTTCTTTATTTATTCTCCATCTAAACTAAAATTTTTAGTATATATGCATATGCAGTGCCAATCCAACACAAGTCTTTTTTTTACTATTATTTCAATTTTAGTTCTTGTATTTTTTCCATCGTATTCTTTTATTAACCTTTATATTGACAATATTGTATCGAACAAATATAATTCATCGTGATAAGCAGCTCTATTTATTTCCGTCCCATAGGTTTTCTTTTTTACCTGTTGATTCAAATGATGGGTTCGTTGGATTAGCTTTGCTCCTCGGATTTTTGATTGAAAAAGTGGATAACATAGAAATAGGGGATGGTCCAGCATTTTTTACATTTATTTCTTTTTTTGATTTGATCGGGAAATTTTTTCTTTTTTCATCTGATTTAGTCATTTTTATGTTCCAAATATATTAGAAAAATTTTTTATATCTTTTTTTATTTCGTAGATGTAGATTAATGCTTTGATTTAATCATTTTGTTTTATTCTGATTGTATCTACATACCTTTTTTCTATTTGGGTTGCTAACTCAACGGTAGAGTACTCGGCTTTTAAGTGCGGCTAGGATCTTTTACACATTTAGATGAAGCGAGGGATTCGTCCATACCATCGGTAAAGTTTGGAAGACCACGACTGATCCTGAAAGGGAATGAATGGAAAAAATAGCATGTCGTATCAATTAAGAGTTCTGAGAATATTTTATTCTTTCCGGCTCGATACAAAGCCTTCATTTAAAATTTCAATTATTCATTTAAATTATTCAAAGGGAGCAAATCGAAGTCAATTTCAAGTTGGGTCGAATTAATAAATGGATAGGGCCCCACGGCTTCAATTCATTTCATTTTGATTATAGGGAAAGAAAAAGCAACGAGCTTCCGTTCTTAATTTGAATGATTACCCGATCTAATTAGACGTTAAAAAAAATATTAGTGCCCAATACGGGAAGGCTTTCTCCCAGGAATGTATTCTTGATTTTTTAATGAATCCTAAATATTACCACTCTCCATTCCATAATGGAGAAGTATGTGTATAAGAAACAGTATATTGATAAAAACATTTCCAAAATCAAAAGAGCGATTGGGTTGAAAAAAGTAAAGGGTTTCTAATCATCTTGCTATCCTATAATGAAAACGAACATAAATACTTAATTTTAAAGGGAAAAAGAGAGGATAGAGAATCTGTTTATAAGTTTATCTGTAGCCGAGGTATCTATTCGGTTTGTACTATAATACCTTGTTTTGACTGTATCGCACTATGTATCATTTAGAACCCCCAAAATCCTCTACCTTTCATTTAAATAGACTTTCAAATGGAGAAATTCCAAAGGCTAGATAGATCTCACTACTTCTTATATCCACTTATCTTTCAGGAGTATATTTATGTACTTGCTCATGATCATGGTTTAAATGGATCGATTTTGTTGGAAAATGCAGGTTATGACAATAAATCCAGTTTACTAATTGTGAAACGTTTAATCATTCGAATGTATCAACAGAATCATTTGATTCTTTCTGTTAATGATTCTAAACAGACTGCATTTTTGGGGCACAACAAGAATTTTTATTCGCAAGTAATGTCAGAGGTTTCTTCAACCATTATGGAAATTCCATTGTCTCTGCGATTAATATCTTCCCTAGAAAGGAAAGGGGTAGTTAAATCCGATAATTTACGATCAATTCATTCCATATTTTCTTTTTTAGAGGACAACTTTTCACATTTAAATTATGTATTAGATATACTAATACCTTACCCAGCTCATCTGGAAATCTTGGTTCAGGCTCTTCGCTATTGGATCAAAGATGCTTCCTCTTTGCATTTATTAAGATTCTTTCTCCATGAGTGTCATAATTGGGATAGTCTTATTACTTCAAATTCAAAGAAAGCCAGTTCTTCTTTTTCAAAAAGAAATCACAGACTATTCTTCTTCCTATATACTTCTTATGTATGTGAATATGAATCTGGCTTCCTATTTCTCCGTAACCAATCTTCTCACTTACGATCAACATCTTCTGGAGCCCTTATTGAACGAATATATTTCTATGGAAAAATAGAGCATCTTGCAGAAGTCTTTGCCAGGACTTTTCAAGCGAATTTATGGTTCTTCAAAGATTCTTTCATGCATTATGTTAGGTATCAAGGAAAATCAATTCTTGCTTCAAAAGGGACGTTTCTTTTGATGAATAAAAGGAAAGATTACTTTTTCAATTTCTGGAAATCTTATTTTTACCTGTGGTCTTATCCAGGAAGGATTTCTATAAACCAATTATCCAATCATTCCCTTGACTTTCTGGGTTATCGTTCAAGTGTGCGTCTAAAGCCTTCAATGGTACGCGGTCAAATGCTAGAAAATACATTTTTAATTAATAATGCTATTAAGAAGTTTGATAG